AGTTATGAAATACCATTAACTCTATGTGTGTTATCAATATCTCTACGTGTGATTCGTTAAAACATAAAATTTCCTCTATTTATTTTCTTTCTAGTAAGGAAATTTTATAAGTTGAATATATATATTTTTATTTTTTATTCATCATTCGGGTTGATGAACTAAACCAGATAGTTATATGAGTGAAAAAAACAGCTTCTTATTTTGTAGTAAAAAGATTCAGCCTCATTTCCTATGTACAAGAGTTAAGTGAAAGTAAACATAAGCATTATATACTATTTACCCCAAGATTGAGTGATTAATCATCATGACTTGAAGCGGGTTCAAAAGGAGCAACTGTCCGGGGATTTTACTAGCTATTAACATACATGTATTACCCTAACGAACGGGGTCTTTTTGACCAAAAAGAGTGGATAGTTAGGAACACCAAGGTACACAAAGGATTCGTAATAGAGATTATGTAAGTTATTCAACAGAATTTTTCTGTGCATACTGCATAGCATAAAAAGGATTCTAATTGGGGCTTTATGTTGGTAGAAATGATGAAGAAGTACTCCCGAAGATTCCGATCCAGAGTATGTTCCTATCCACCGATTAAGTAAAAACTATAACTATCAAGAACGAAGTAATCCTTTGCTTTGTTTAAAGTCCCTTTTTCTGAGAAAGGAGAATAGGACCGAAAAAATAAAATCGAAAGAATTTAATTGCACTACAAAGAGGTCTTTTTTATTTTTTAGAGAGATAGAATTCTTGTAATGTTTCGTGAACTAACGAAATGTATAATTTTTTTCGTAATCAAAAATGCTAGGTTGAAATATTTAGTGAGATTTCTACAAGAAACTTTTTATTCAAAGGTTAAGTTATTACTCAACAAAAAATTTAAAATTTTTAAAAGATAAGATCAATTCAGAAGCACTTTATAATAAAAAAGAATATATAGCAGACAGAATTCCATTGTCTAATTGGGGACCTTACGATAGGTTTGGATTCTATCCTACAAACATATATATATTATATATCAAGATAAATAATAGCAAACGGGTCTTAGATTTATTTGTGACCTTCGAGGAGCCGTATGAGGTGAAAATCTCATGTACGGTTCTGTAATAGCGTTGCGAACAGTAATGTTATCGTCGACTATAATTATCTAACAGTTCAAGTACAGTTGATATAGTTGAAGCGCAGTCAAAATATGGTTTTTGGGGGTGGAATTTGTGGCGTCAACCTATAGGGTTTATCGTTTTTATAATTTCGTCCTTAGCCGAGTGTGAAAGATTACCTTTTGATTTACCAGAAGCAGAAGAAGAATTGGTAGCAGGTTATCAAACCGAATATTCAGGTATAAAATTTGGTTTATTTTACGTTGCTTCATATCTGAATTTACTAGTTTCTTCATTATTTGTAACGGTTCTTTACTTGGGGGGTTGGAATCTTTCTCTTCCGTACATACCCGTTCCTGTTTTTTTTGAAATAAATAAGGGGGGTAGGGTCTTTGGAACAATAATTGGTATCTTTATTACATTAGCTAAAACCTATTTGTTCTTATTCATTGCTATCACAACAAGATGGACTTTACCAAGGCTAAGAATGGACCAACTATTAAATCTTGGATGGAAATTTCTTTTACCCATATCTCTTGGCAATCTATTATTAACAACTTCTTCCCAACTTCTTTCACTGTAAAAGAATACGATATTCTATTTTCACGACTTGTCTCAAACAAGAACAAGAGAAAGAAACAAAACAAGCATAAAATTTTTTATAGATATTCACGATATGTTCTCTATGGTAACTGAGTTCATGAATTATGGTCAACAAACAGTACGAGCTGCAAGGTACATCGGTCAAGGTTTCATGATTACCTTATCACATGCGAGTCGTTTACCTGTAACTATTCAATATCCCTACGAAAAATTGATTACATCGGAGCGTTTCCGCGGCCGAATCCACTTTGAATTTGATAAATGCATTGCTTGTGAAGTATGTGTTCGTGTATGTCCTATAGATCTACCTGTTATAGATTGGAAATTGGAAACGGATATTAGAAAGAAACGATTGCTTAATTACAGTATTGATTTCGGAATCTGTATATTTTGTGGTAATTGCGTTGAGTATTGTCCAACAAATTGTTTATCAATGACTGAAGAATATGAACTTTCTACATATGATCGTCACGAATTGAATTATAATCAAATTTCTTTGGGGCGTTTACCAATGTCAATAATTAACGATTACACGACTCGAACAATTTTGAATTTGCCTGAAATAAAAAAAACTTGATTCAAGAGCAACTCCCAATTAATAAGACTCCATTTTGATGTAAAAGAATGAGGCTCTTGCTTGGTGAATAACCCCAATCCCAACTCCAAACTATTGATTGGTTTTATTTGTTGGTGAGAATCGTGGTAAAATTTGGATTTGATTTTAAATTAATATAATATATATAATATTAATAAAAAAATAAATGATTTAAAAATACTCTTTCGGATAAAGAATGAAATAT